TCTTTTTTGCATAAATAAACTCAAAACCAATCTGATTATGAATTGTAAAGCAAAATAGAAAATTATGCAGATAAATGGAAAGATGAGAGAAAGAGAGAAAAAGAATATCAATGATATAGGATTCCAATATGTGTAAGGTCTATAAATCATCTCATAAAAGCCAATGTAATAAAGCATCAATATCGATTGATTCATAATTAAATGAATCGCATTCATAGAACAAAAAAATCAAGAGCCTCGAGCCAATAAAGACTAAGAACATTGACTCAAAAATAAATTCATTAGGGGCTCCATTGTATAATTAAGACCTAACCATTAATCGAAAAGCGATGGGAACGATGGAACCTATGAATATATAAGATTTTATTAAGATTTTATTGAAACCGAATCTTAATGATTTATTGGGTAGGATGGCGAAACAAACCAAGAGACACTCCATTTATTCTGAGAGGTCATAGGTTAACCCTACAAATGAAGTAAATATTGAAAGAGTTAATATTCGCCCGCGAAGATTTTGATATTATTTGATTTCTAAATTTTAAGTGATCTGATCTAATAATCATAATAAATACAGACTTGTTATAACATTTTAAAGAACATTATCTAAATATTATCTAAAAATAATTATCTATAAATATAAAAATATAAATTTAAAATTCTCTATAAATTTCTATATAGAAATAGAATACATAATTATCTATATAAGATAGACAAATAAAAAATATACAAATTTCTAATCTACTAAAATAAATTGGGTAAAATATCAATATCAATATCAAAGAATCCCAAGATTCAGTATATTATTCATATGTATACTTTCTTTTTAATCATAATCATTTCATTATCATAATCATTTCATTCGCGAGGAGCTGGATGAGAAGAAACTCTCATGTCCGGTTCTGCAGTAGAGATGGAATTGCGAAACAACCATCAACTATAACCCCAAAAGAACCAGATTCCGTAAACAACATAGAGGAAGAATGAAAGGAGTATCTTATCGCGGCAATCGTATTTGTTTCGGTAGATATGCTCTTCAGGCACTTGAACCCGCTTGGATTACGTCTAGACAAATAGAAGCAGGGCGTCGGGCAATGACACGAAATGTACGCCGCGGTGGAAAAATATGGGTACGTATCTTTCCCGACAAACCAGTTACCCTAAGACCCTCGGAAACACGTATGGGTTCGGGGAAGGGATCTCCCGAATATTGGGTAGCTGTCGTTAAACCGGGTAGAATGATTTATGAAATGGGCGGGGTAGCAGAAAATATAGCCAAAAAGGCTATTTTAATAGCAGCGTCCAAAATGCCTATACGAACTCAATTCATTATTTTGAGATAGGAATACAGAACTAAAAGGAAAAGGCCTTTCTTTGTTAGGAAAAAATTCGCAAGTTTCTTTTTTTTTGTTTTGGACAAACAATATTTCTTTTTTTTGCCCCTTTCCATTGAAATAACAGATTCAAAAAAGAATATGATCCAATCTCAGACCCATTTGAATGTAGCAGATAATAGCGGAGCTCGAGAATTGATGTGTATTCGAATCATAGGAACTAGTAATCGCCGATATGCTCATATCGGCGACGTTATTATTGCTGTGATCAAGGAAGCAGTCCCCAATTCACCTCTAGAAAGATCTGAAGTGATCAGAGCTGTAATTGTGCGTACTTCGAAAGAACTTAAACGCGACAACGGTATGATAATACGATATGATGACAACGCTGCAGTTGTAATTGATCAAGAAGGAAATCCAAAGGGAACTCGAATTTTTGGTGCAATCGCTCGGGAATTGAGACAGTTAAATTTCACAAAAATAGTTTCATTAGCACCTGAAGTATTATAAAATAAAGCGTTATAAGAGCATTACATGATTTCTAATATTTGATATTTGAACGAAATCAATTAAATTAAAATTAATTAGTAGATTGTGTTTCACGCATATACCTTTAATAAAAATATATAAAAAAAATATAAAATTAATAAAATAAAAAATAATAATATTTAATTCATAAATTATAAAAAAAAAATGAAAACAAAGTATGTTGATTATATCAAAATTACGAGGCAACAAAAGGTTTAGTTTATCATGGGTAGGGACACTATTGCTGACATAATAACCTCGATACGAAATGCGGACATGGATAGAAAAGGAACCGTTCGAATAGCATCTACTAACATCACCGAAAACATTATAAAAATACTTTTACGAGAAGGTTTTATTGAAAATGTGAGGAAACACCAGGAAGGCAAATTTTTTTTTTTGGCTTTAACCCTACGACATAGAAGAAATAGGAAAGGACCATGTCAAACGAGTCTAAATTTAAAACGCATCAGTCGCCCTGGTCTACGAATCTATTCTAACTATCAACAAATTCCGCGAATTTTAGGTGGAATGGGGATTGTAATTCTTTCTACTTCTCGGGGTATAATGACAGACCGAGAGGCTCGCCTAGAAAGAATCGGTGGAGAAATCTTGTGTTATATATGGTAATCTTTTCGATATTTAAATTGTATCTGAACTTCCCCTATTTGTGAAAAAAAAATAGTAAAGAAGAGATTTCTAATAGCATTCCTCCTACATTAGATTAGTTGATATTTCAAGAGACTTTTAGATAGAAAACAAAAAGAACAAAAAAAAGGGATTCAGATTAGGTAATTTTTTCAACTTCAACATTCCTTTTCTTTTTTATATTTTATAGGAATACAATTTACGATTTTAAAATTTAACGAAACTTTTTTTCGTCACAAAAAGTATGTATATTCAAAATTAAGGAATGAAAAATATGAAAATAAGGGCTTCTGTTCGTAAAATTTGTGAAAAATGTCGACTAATACGTCGACGGGGACGAATTATAATAATTTGCTCCAACCCGAGACATAAACAAAGACAAGGATAATTTTTCTAAACGGAGACTCTCTAAAAGATCCGATATAAAAATAATCTATTTTGACACGAAATGGATATATCCATAGACCTCAGACTTCATTTTTGAGATGATAAAATATGGCAAAACTTTTACCAAGAATTGGTTCCCGCAAGAATGGACGTATTAGTTCACGTAAAAATGCACGTAAAATTCCTAAGGGAGTTATTCATGTCCAAGCAAGTTTCAACAATACTATTGTGACCGTTACAGATGTACGAGGTCGGGTGATCTCTTGGTCCTCCGCAGGCGCTTGTGGATTCAGGGGTACAAGAAGAGGGACCCCATTTGCTGCTCAAACTGCAGCAGGAAATGCTATTCGGACTGTAGTGGATCAAGGTATGCAACGAGCAGAAGTCATGATAAAGGGTCCTGGTCTAGGAAGAGATGCGGCATTAAGAGCTATTCGTAGAAGTGGTATACTATTAAGTTTCGTCCGGGATGTAACCCCTATGCCACATAATGGCTGCAGGCCTCCTAAAAAAAGACGTGTGTAAGAATAAACATTGAAGAAATTTCAAGAGAAATAAATAATTCAATGATTTGATCAAAAAAAAGAATATTATTATGGTTCGAGAGAAAGTAAGAATATCTACTCGGACACTACAGTGGAAGTGTGTTGAATCAAGAGCTGACAGTAAGCGTCTTTATTATGGACGTTTTATTCTGTCTCCACTTATGAAAGGTCAAGCCGACACAATAGGCATTGCGATGCGAAGAGCTTTGCTTGGAGAAATAGAAGGGACATGCATCACACGCGCAAAATCTCAGAAAATACCCCACGAATTTTCTACTATAACGGGTATTCAAGAATCAATACATGAAATTTTAATGAATTTGAAAGAAATTGTATTGAGAAGCAATTTATATGGAACTCGGGACGCGTCTATTTGTGTCAAGGGTCCTGGATGTGTAACTGCTCAAGACATCATCTTACCGCCCTCTGTGGAAATCATTGATAATACACAACATATCGCTAGCTTAAGGGAACCGATTGATTTGCATATTGGATTACAAATCGAGAGGAATCGTGGCTATTGTATGAAATCGCCAAAAAACTTTCAAGACGGAAGTTATTCCATAGATGCTGTATTCATGCCTGTTCGAAATGCGAATCATAGTGTTCATTCTTATGGAAATGGGAATGAAAAGCAAGAGATACTTTTTCTCGAAATATGGACAAATGGAAGTTTAACTCCGAAAGAAGCACTTCATGAAGCCTCCCGGAATTTGATTGATTTATTTATTCCTTTTCTACATGCAGAAGAAGAAAACTTCCATTTAGAAGAAAATCAACACAAGATTACTTTACCCCTTTTTACTTTTCATGATAGATTGGCTAAACTAAGGAAAAATCAAAAAGAAATAGCATTGAAATCTATTTTTATTGACCAATTCGAATTGGATCCTAAGATTTATAATTGCCTAAAAAGGTCCAATATACATACATTGTGGGACCTTTTGAAGAACAGTCAAGAAGACCTTATGAAAATTGAGCATTTTCGCATAGAAGATGTAAAACATATATTTGGCATTCTAAAAATAGAAAAGCATTTCACAATTAATTTACCAAAGAATAAATTTTAAATCCAATAGATTTATATCTTATTTTTTTTTCTAAATCTTTTCTAAATTTAAAGAAGATGAAAATGAATTTTGAATCTTTAACACAATCCATATATTCGTAAAATAGATCAATAATTAAATTGAATAAATGTTATCTAGGGAGAATTCACTTTGAAGCGACTATTCCCTAGATACACAAGATACACACGTCATGATATTTTATTTTCAAATCGAATCAATTTGAAAAAGACCTAAAGTTAAGGATTTATCAATAGGTAATGTTGCTCCAATACCCAACCAAAGGGCCACTACAGTACCAATCAAAAAAACAGTTGTCGCGACCGGACGACGAAATGGATTTTGAAATTTATTAACATTCTCCAAAAAGGGTACTGTTAATAATCCCGCAGGTACTGAAACCATTAAAAGAACACCCAATAACTTATTGGGTACTGTACGAAGTATTTGAAATACGGGAAAGAAATACCATTCAGGCAATATTTCCAAAGGAG